GCTTGTACTTTTATCGTATCAATTATCATTTCAACGATCAACTTCTCCCATAATAATATCTATACTACCTAGTATTGTCATAATATCGGCCAATTTCATTTTTTTAACTAGCTGAGGAAGAATTTGCAAATTGATAAAACCAGGTGGACGAATTTTCCATCTCCAGGGAAAAACACTCCGATCTCCTACCAGAAAAATTCCCAATTCCCCCTTGGGGGCTTCTACTCTCACATAAAGTTCTTGTTTAGACAATTCAAAAGTGGGCGAAGGTTTCTTACTAATGAATCGATAATCAAAATCATTCCATTCAGAATCCTTTGTTTTATCAAAACGCCGTACCTCTAAATTCTCATAGGGCCCTCCGGGAATTCCTTCCAGGGCTTGTTGAATAATTTTGATGGATTCCACCATTTCACCGATTCGGACTAAATAACGGGCTAGTGAATCTCCCTCTTTTTGCCATTGTACTTCCCAATCAAATTCGTCGTAAGACTCATAATGATCAATTTTACGAAGATCCCACGGAATTCCGGAAGCTCGTAGCATTGGTCCCGATAAACCCCAATTTATTGCTTCCTCTCCACTAATAATACCCACCCCTTCAACTCGTTCCAAAAAAATAGGATTACGCGTAATAAGCTTTTGATATTCAGTAACCCCTGTTAAAAAATAATCACAGAAATCCAAGCATTTATCTATCCAGCCATAAGGTAGATCAGCAGCCACCCCTCCGATACGGAAATAATTATGCATCATTCGCATACCTGTGGAAGATTCGAATAGGTCATATATCAATTCCCTCTCTCGGAAAATATAGAAGAAAGGGGTCTGTGCACCGATATCTGCCATAAAAGGGCCAAGCCATAACAAATGAGAAGCTATACGACTCAGTTCTAGCATAATTACTCTAATATAGCTCGCTCTTTTCGGTACTTGGATATTTCCCAACTGTTCTGGTCCATTTACCGTTATTGCCTCTGTAAACATAGTAGCTAAATAATCCCAACGTGTTACATAAGGAAGATATTGTATAATTGTTCGATTTTCCGCAATTTTTTCCATTCCTCTGTGTAAATAACCCAATACGGGTTCACAGTCAATAACATTTTCCCCATCTAGAGTAATGATGAGTCGAAGAACACCGTGCATTGATGGGTGTTGAGGACCCATATTGACTATCATGAGGTCTTTTCTTGTAGTCGGTACAGTCATATATTTTTTCCCCGATTCATTATTCCACGAATTGCTGAAAACCAAATGAAGTTCATTAAAAATAAATAATTAATATTTATAATTCTAATTATTATTATTAAATAAAAAAAAAAAAAAAATGAACTTAACGAGTTTTTGGCTCCCGAATATCCAATTGACTAATTAATTCTTTATAGCGTACTCTATTTTTCTTTGACAAATAAGCCAGGAGTCGTTGACGTTTTCCCAGAATTTTACGTAGACCTCTCTGAGATAAATAGTCTTTTCTGTGCAATTCCAAATGGGAAGTAAGTCTACGTATCTTATTGGTGAAACTGAATACTTGAAATTCAACAGACCCCCTATTTTCTTTTTTTTCTTCTTGCGAAATAACTGAAATGAATAAATTTTTAACCATAACAAAAAATTCTGCGTCCCTTTTTCTTTATTTACATTACAAATATAGATTTTACTAATCAGTAATAATAATGCCAGTCATTTTAATTTGTTATACACAATAATCGGGATTTATTCGTATACTTCTTTTTTTTTTTTATTCACTTAATTGATAATCAATACAATTTTTTTTTTTTTTTTTTTCATTTTATTCAAATATAGATCAAAAATTTCTAACCTACAAAAGAGAAGAATTTTGACCTAAACCTAAGATAAGAAGATTATGACGACTCATTACTTACTAGATAGAATTGCTAAGATCAAGGTCAGGTAATCAGTATCATGTACCATAATCTAATATAACAACATAAGGCTGTATATATTTGTTTGTGTTCATATACCATGTCAGAGATGCCGCTTGATCCATGTAATGTAAATGTATCATCAACTAATTATCAATCGTGGATACATATGTATCCTTGACATAACGAAACGACTACCATTATTGGTATCAAACCAATAGCGATTCATACAAGCAAAATCTTCGAATCGATAATTTGGCCAAAGAAATAATTTGAACTTAATAAATCGATTTGTATCTACATCAAGATGCTTATCCTCATAAAAAAATGGACCACAGCGCTTTACATTGTTCCCATTGCAAAATACTTGATTTCTATCCCCAACATTGACATTTCTTGAATTGAAACAAATGAGAATTCTCAATTCTCTACGACGTCTAGGAGATAAAAAATTATCAGGAACAATAAAATCATAAAAATTATCGTTTCTATTCCCATTTTCATGTCGTGCAATGGATTCATTAAGACCATTCTTATCAACATTTCTTTTTTCTTGGTATCTTCGATTAGTTTGGCGCTTACTCTTATGCACCCGTGAAATAGCTATGGTTTGGTACATGATAAATTGTCCGTCCCATTTTATGGATAGCCGAGCTGGTTCAATAATCAATAGTCCCCTTTTTATCAATTTTGTAAGAGTTGTAGACTTCGGAATCAGCATTACATCCAAACTTATTTCGTCCCTTTGAATAGAGGATATAGCAATTTCCTTTGGATTTATCAATCTAAGGAGTAGGCAATATACCTTGATATTATTTAGTATTTTTTGATTAAAAGCATTATCCCATTTCAATTGAAAAAGAAAATATCTTTTCAGGAAGAAATCTAGTTCCGCTCCTATCATGGATTTATTTTTATTTTTGCTTTTTTTAATGTATGATCCCCGATAATCTTCTTTAACATTTTTTTTTTTTTTCGATGGATCAGATCCAATATTTTGGTTATTTTGTGCATATGATCCAAGATCTCCTTGGACTGGCTGTTGTTTTTCTTCTTGATTTTGATTCTCTAATTCAAGATATTTTTTTGGATTATATAATCTATCTTTTTTTTTCTTTTCGTTGATATTTTGACTAATGTTTTTATTTATATTCAATTTCAAAAGAAGTAAATTGATTGGTATGATCCACGGTTTAATCTTATATGTATTATAAAGTGACACAAATTCTGGTAAAAACCAAAGTTCTAGATTTGATATCGGACAATTTAGGATTTCTTCATTCATTCCCATCCAGTCCAAAAATGTTTTTGTTTGATTGGTTGGGCAGATTTGTTTATGAATCGGGGGATTCATAAACACTTTCTTATCCATTTTTTTTTTATCCATTTTATCAATTATTTGATAATAATTAGTCCGAGTCTTAGTATTTTTATTAATGTTGGCGCTGGCCCCGATATCTCTATTTCTCCATTCCTCAATATCGATCTTTTTTCTAAGACAAAAATTAATAGTTCTCCAATCAAAATATTTTCTATCCGGATTTTTATCCCTATCAATAATAGAATCTTCTCGTAGATAGTTACCAAGATCTATATCTCTCGGCAAATAAAAAAGTTCGGGATTATAATTATTGTAATTATAGGAAATCCTTTTTGCCTCGTTTACTTGGAATGGCGACCCATAAATATATGAACCTTTTTTATCTTCATAATTCAGATATTTATTTGATAAAAGATCATATTTGTAGTTTTTTAATTTATCTTTTTGGTTCGGTAATGAATTTACTGCATATGCATAATTGTTTTCTTTCTTGTAATGAATTAATCGGTCTTTTTCATATGAATAAAAATGGGTTGAGTTTTTATTTTGAACCATAAAATTTTGATTGATTCTATTCCGCCAATTTTGCGGTACTAATCTAGACCATCTAGTCTGAGATAAATTGTATTTATAGTGATCATTACCCATTAACCAGCTTTTCCATTCATTCATTTTAAAACCGCTAAGTTTATTATACCTTGATTCGAAATGAAATATTCCGTGTGTTCCAAAAAAATCTTTTTTGATTCTATCCTTAATAAAAGGAATTGTTCCGTGATATTGAAATAAAAATTTCAAGTAATGCTTGTTGATAACTTGGGCTTGTGATAATTTGTAAAATACATATGCCTGTGACAACGAAGAAAGGTCACAAAAAATCTGCGAATTTTTATTTCTAATATTAGAAATAAACTTTTTTATAGTCGAAATCAAATAAATTTGATTTTTTTTATCAATATAAAATCCTTTTTTATTTGTTTCATCATTGGAATTATCCGTTATTTTGTTTTTTAATTGAAGTAAAATTTTTACATGTATTCTGGGAATATTAATGATACGTAAAAAAATATCTTTGTATATCCTTTCAATAAACAAATAAAAAAAATAGTGATATTTGCGCATTAGTCGAGCACTTCTTCTTTTTAATATCTGCAAAATCTTTTTTGGTGATTCTAATCTTTTATCATCACAATTTGTTTCGTTAGGACTAATGTTTATATACGTAGTTATAAATATATTTTTTTTTTCTTTTGTTATTTTTTCGATTTGATTTCTGATTGTATTTGTCTTATCAGCCAGATCTTTCATCTTTTTTTCTGTCAGTGAATAATTTGTCCAATCCGCAGATCTAATTCGAATGGACGATTCATGATTTATATGATTACTTATTAGTGATTTTTTTTTTTTTTTATTCGATTCATATACTTCCCTCAATCCAAATAATGGAATTAGACTTACTTTTTTAAGTTCTTTCATTATTCTTTTTATAAATCGAACTATTTTTCTAACCCATCTTGTTTTTTCTTTTGATACTTTTCGAAACCATTTTGCTCTTTCGTTTATAATTTTTAGGGCTAGAAAACGTTTTTTTTTCACTTTTATAAGTCTTTTTTCAAGTTGTTTCCAAATAGGTTCAAAAAAGGAAGGTAGTTGTCGGGGAGAACCAAAAGGTAATTCAGCTTCCATTCCCCAAACTGTTAAAAAACAAAAATTTTCTTTTTTACCTTTCTTTTTCATGGAATCTCTAGGATGTGATTGTAGCTTAGATCTGTGCCACGGTTTCAGACAGA